AAACCCTATTAATAGATACGAACACATTCCAACCAATTCCCAAAAAATATAAATTTGTATGAAATTCGAACTTGTAACTAATCCCAACATTGACGTATTGAAAAAACTCATATAAGCAAAAAATCTCAAATATCCTTGATCATGAGACATATAATTGTCACTATAAAAAAGAACCAGAATTCCAACTGTAGTGATTAATATTGACATAATAGAAGTAAGTGGATCAATAAAGTGTCCGAACTCGAAAGAAAAATCATTATTGATGGTCCAAGACCATACGTATTGATAGATAGTACTTCTATCTATTTGCTGAATAGATAGATCCACTGAAAAAATCATAACTATACTTAACAAAAAAATACTAGGCAAAGCCCACATACGACGAAGATTTTTTGTTGCCGTTGGAAAAAGTAGAAGTCCAGCCCCTATTAACATAGGAACTGGAAGTGGAATGAAAGGTATCATCCAGGAATATTGATATATATGTTCCATAAAAATAATAACTTTTTTTATTTTTAATTAATATTAATTGTTTCTGATTCACCAGTTCTTATCTTATCTCTTTAAAAAGGGATTATTAAAACAAGGTATCAAAAAAAACTTAAATGGAATTTTCTATTCATAGTTATTTTGAGCCTTTCTCATAGACCAGAATTTTTTTGATATAAATCATAAAATGACCCATAACATTCTCCAATAAACAAAATTGGGTATTTTAGTTTATTTATTCAGAATCATTAACTAGTTTATTTCGGGACTGATTGATTGTGTTCCATTCCAATAAATAGAATTTAATAGAATTTAATAAGTAATTACTACAAAAAACGAAAAAGATTAAAGTTTTTTTATTAGGTACGTAAGGATTCTTAAGTTTGTTCGATGCTTTTTTTATGTACAAATGCAGCATGTCGAAAACCAACAGAAATAGAAGAAGAAAGTCTTTTACAGAAATAGAAAGGGAAAGAAAGGTTTTTGTTTTTTTTTTTAATCAACTTCACAACCAATTCAATTATTATTATTATATATACGGCATAATCCATCTATCGATATTGATTTGAGGAGGGATAAAAAGGTATCACAAATACCTCCGAAATACGAATTATTCTTTCGAATTATTCTTTCTCAGATATTATATAGAATAGAAATTGAAAAAAAAAAATGATTTGTTTTAAATAATAAATGTCTTTCACATCCAAATTTTTGCAATGAATAACTTTTTATTTTTTGAATGGCAGTTCCAAAAAAACGTAGTTCTATATTAAAAAAACGTATTCGTAAAAATATTTGGAAAAAGCGGGGATATTGGGCAGCGCTGAAAGCTTTTTCATTAGCGAAATCCCTTTCTACCGGGAATTCGAAAAGTTTTTTTTGTACAACAAATGACAAATAAATAATAAAACGTTGGAATAATTTGAATCAACTTGACTCCAAAAATGAGCCAATTTCGTTTTGAACTTATACTAGATTTTTTAATATAGAATAATATTTAATATAGAATAATAGAATAAGAATAGAAGTAAAAAAAAATCGAAATAAAAAAGTAAGAAATAAATATAGTAAATAATGATTTTCATTCTCTAATGTTTTGAACCAAAAAGGTACTTTTTTTTTGGAATTTGAAAAAAAAAAAAGAATAAACACAAAATTGATAGTTTTGCCCTTAATTTGTATTTGAATATGTTTTTAATTCTCGAGATGGGGATTCTTATTTTCCCCATCCCCCCTCCACCTATAAAAAAGACAATAATAAAGGTTTTGTCTTTTCTTTTTTTTTTCTTTTATATTTATCATTTTCTATTTCTATTTATGCTTATAGAACAGCAGATATAAAATCTTTAGACAAAAGCAAGGGGTTGTTGAAACTTGACACTAATTATTAATTATAAAACTTTTTTGGTAACTTTCTGAATCACCATATATTCCCTATCCCCCACTTTCGCTCCAATTGAGAAAAGCGCCTTTTCCCATTTAGGCTAGGCGGATATTCTATAAAACTCTAAAAAAAGTATGAAAATTATAAGTAATAAAAAAAAAAAAAAAATTTGAAGGAGGACAATAAAAATCAATTTTTTTTTATATATGGGATGTCCAACCCAATACCTAATTAGTTTGATAAATCCTAAGATAAACTCATATTGAAAAAAACCTAATTGTTATTTGTTTTTTTTTTTGTTTTAGATTCAGAAAATCAGATAAATGAAAAATTAATCATTAAAAAATGAAAAACAAAAAAGAAGTTCTTTCCTTTTTGTTTTTCCCTGAATGGAAGTAAGAACTTTTTAGTTACAACAGTTCCATTTTCTTTTTACGAAAACAAAACATAAACATGAATGAATTCTGAAAACTTGGATTGTTATTGTTAAATTAAATAAGACTGAAACCTTAAAAAACTAAATAAAACGACAAAAAAGAGACTCGTTCAATCTCTATTGAAACAAGTTTTTATTCATCAATTGAATGCTTCAAAAATATTTCATTGAAATTGCCTTTTTCAATCTCGACAATTGAATAAAAATAAGTTAGTATGAGTTCAACCAAGCCGCTATGGTGAAATCGGTAGACACGCTGCTCTTAGGAAGCAGTGCTAGAGCATCTCGGTTCGAGTCCGAGTGGCGGCATAACATCGTCTAAAAGATATATAAAAAGTCCTATAATGAATTGAATTTCTGATATCCATTCTGTATACTTAAGGGACTCCTCCCTTATTATAATTTTTTTATTTATGATATTTTCAACTTTCGAGCATATATTAACTCATATATCGTTTTCGGTTGTTTCAATTGGAATTACAATTCATTTGATAACCTTATTAGTCGATGAAATCTTAGGACTATATAATTCATCCGAAAAGGGGATGATAGCTACCTTTTTCTGTCTAACAGGATTATTAGTCACTCGTTGGATTTATTCGGGGCATTTCCCATTAAGTGATTTATATGAATCATTAATCTTTCTTTCGTGGAGTTTCTCCATTATTCATAGGATTTTCTATTTTAAAAAACATAAAAATCATTTAAGTGCAATAATCACACCAAGTGCTATTTTTACTCAAGGCTTTGCAACTTCGGGTTTGTTAACCAAAATGCATCAATCCGGAATATTAGTACCCGCTCTCCAAGTTCAGTGGTTAATGATGCACGTAAGTATGATGGTATTAAGCTATGCAGCTCTTTTATGTGGATCATTATTATCCACAGCCTCTCTAGTCATTACATTTCGAAAAGTGATAAGGATTTTTTGGAAAAGCAATAATTTATTAAATGGAACTGTAACTGAGTCATTTTCCTCCGGTGAAATACAATACATGAATGGAAAAACCGATGTTTTACTAAACACTTCCTTTTTGTCTGCTTCTGTTACAAATTATTACAGGTATAAATTGATTCAACAATTGGATCATTGGAGTTATCGTATTATTAGTCTGGGATTTTTCTTTTTAACTGTTGGTATTCTTTCGGGAGCAGTATGGGCTAATGAGGCATGGGGATCATATTGGAATTGGGATCCCAAAGAAACTTGGGCATTTATTACTTGGGCTATATTTGGAATTTATTTACATACTCGAACAAATAAAAATTTGGAAGGTGTAAATTCCGCAATTGTAGCTTCCATGGGCTTTCTTATACTTTGGATATGCTATTTTGGGGTCAATCTATTAGGAATAGGGTTACATAGTTATGGCTCATTTAATTAACAATTAACATCTAATTGAAATTAACAATTAACATTTAATTGAATTGCAAATTGAAGAAAAGACAAATTGAAGAAAAGAAAGGGCTTGATGAAGACAAACATAGGACAATGCATATATATAAACGAAACTGAGTGGAAACCGCTGAGAACCTTTTGAATCAAGTAGTATAGTGATTCAAAAGGCTCTCACAAACCCCAAAGGAATTTGGTTACAATTCAAATTTCTTTTTTTATTTAATATTTTTAACTTCAATTTAAGCGAAGAAAAAAAAGACTTCTTTTTTCATTGGACAACGAACTCTTTTAAAAATTATAGGATTTTCCCTTTTTTGTTTTATTCATGAAAATTATCTATAAAAAAATTAGATAAAAAAATTAGATAGAATAGCTTCAACCTTGTCGACTGATAATGAAAGAAAAAAATCCGGATAAATACCAATACCAAGTACAGGTAGAAAAATAGAGATCAAAACAAATAATTCCCGTGGCCCAGAATCAAAAAAATAAGAGTTTGGGGCATTAAATAGCTTGTACCCATAGAACATTTGCCGTAACATAGATAATGAATAAATAGGAGTTAATATCATTCCAATTGCCATTACAAAAGTAATTAGTATTTTTGACATTAAAAAATATTTTTGGCTGGTAATTATTCCCAAAAACACTATTAATTCCGCAACAAAACCACTCATGCCCGGTAATGCAAGGGAAGCCATTGATAAGATACTAAATATCGTGAATATCTTTGGAATTCGTATAGCCAGCCCGCCCATTTCGTCGAGATAACCACGGCGTATTCTATCATAACTCGTTCCTGCCAAGAAAAAAAGCGCAGCGCTACTAAATCCATGAGAAATTATTTGTAAAATGGCTCCGTTGAGTCCCGTATCGGTTATCGAGCCAATTCCTATAATTATGAAACCCATATGCGATACGGAGGAATAGGCGATTCTTTTTTTTAAATTGCGTTGGCCAAGAGATGTTGAAGCTGCATAAATTATTTGCATTGTACCCACTATGATCAACCAGGGGGAAAATATAGAATGAGCGTGCGGTAATAGTTCCATATTGATCCGAACCAAGCCGTATGCTCCCATTTTTAATAATATTCCGGCTAGAAGCATACAAGTACTGTAATGAGCCTCTCCATGGGTGTCTGGTAACCATGTATGAAAAGGGATAATCGGTGATTTAACAGCAAAAGCAATAAGAAATCCAATATAGAATAGTATTTCCAGTACCACGGGATACGATTGATTAGCTAATATTTCCAAATTTAATGTTGGTTCATTGGAACCATATAAACTGATACCCAAAACTCCTATTAATAGAAAAATGGAACCCCCTGCCGTGTACAAAATAAACTTTGTAGCTGAATAAAGACGTTTCTTTCCACCCCATGCGGATAGAAGTAGATAAACAGGAATTAATTCTAACTCCCACATGATAAAAAAAAGTAAAAGGTCTCGAGAAGCAAATAATCCTATTTGACCACTGTACATTGCTAACATCAAGAAATGGAATAATCGGGAATTCCGAGTAACCGGCCAAGCCGCTAAAGTTGCTAAAGTGGTGATAAATCCCGTCAGTAAAATAGGTCCTAGGGAAAGTCCATCTATTCCCAATCTCCAGTAAAAACCAAAAAAATTGATCCATTTATAATCCTCTGCCAGCTGGATTAATGGATCGTCCAATTGGAAATGATAACAGAATACATAGGTCATTACAAGGAATTCTAAGACGCAGATATATATAGTATACTCACGGGTCGCCTTATTTCCTCTATGCGGGAGAAAGAAAATTAAAGAACCCGCGGTTATCGGAAAAACTACAATTATTGTTAACCAAGGAAAATCATTCGTGGTAAAGACAAGATACATTCGAACCAGACAAAACCCGTACTCGAAAAAGAGAATATATTCTCTTTTTCGAGTACGGGTTTTGTCGGCAACCGGTAAGTAAAAAATGTATTCAAAATACATTCAAGTGAGGTTGGGGGGAGCGTATCAATATCAATAAGCTAGTCCCATACTTCGAGTTGTTTCATGCCATAAATAAACTCGAACACTCAAGAAATCCGTTGGACAGGCGGATTCGCATCTCTTACAACCAACACAATCCTCTGTTCTTGGAGCAGAAGCAATTTGCTTAGCTTTACATCCGTCCCAAGGTATCATTTCTAATACATCCGTGGGACATGCCCGAACACATTGAGTACACCCTATACATGTATCATAAATCTTTACTGAATGTGACATTGGAGCTAGCAATTTTTGAACTCATAAATTTTCGATCTAGTAAATTTGTAAATGAATCATATATTGAAACACCAGATGAATCAATGATTTACCAGAATTTTTCTAATCAATCCATTTCTGGATCAACTCATAAGAGGGAACAAAAATACTTTGATTTCTTACGTTTTCGCAAACATGATCATTATATATGCTAATTCGAATTGATGAATATTCTGATTTCTAAATATTATTTATTCAACAAAGTTGATTGATTGATACGAGTCGATTTTCTGTTACGATAAATTGATGAAACAATAGCTGATCCGATAGCTGCTTCAGCGGCTGCAATAGCTATAAGAAAAATTGAGAAAATATCTCCTTTTAATTGCCGACTATCAAAAAAATCGGAAAATGTTACAAAATTTATATTAACCGCATTTAGTATAAGTTCAAGACACATCAGGGCCCGAACCATATTTCGGCTCGTGATCAATCCATAAATACCAATAGAAAATAAATAAGCACTCAAAACAAGTACATGCTCGAGCATCATTGACTAACTCCGTACTAATTTCAATTCATTTCGATATGAACAATAATTCAAATGATTTGATTGGTTAAAATACAACAAGTATAGAACCAAAAAATATATTGCTAATAGATCAAATCTAAAAACTTTTATTTTATACACGAAACGGTATTCAAATAGAATTGAAGACAAATAGATGCGATAACACAAAAAAATTGAATTTTGATTGCTGTTGCTAGTTATAAAGATTTTTTACTGACGAGCCACGGCAATTGCACCTATCAAAGCAACTAAAAGAATTATCGAAATGAGTTCAAATGGAAGAAAAAAGTCGGTTGATAAATGAATTCCAATTTGTTGACTATTACTTATCAAATCTTGCTCTATAATCTGGTTGGATCGTGTAGTCCAAATAATCCCGTACCATGACGTATCTAGAATAGTAGTGATTAACGACAAAAAAATACTTGTACAAACTAGAGAAGTAACCCCATCCCCAATAGTCCAAAGATAAAAATGAAAATCTTTGGAATATTCTGAACCATTCATGAACATTACAGCAAATATGATTAAAACATTTACAGCTCCTACGTAAATAAGTAGCTGTGCAGCAGCTACAAAAGGTGAATTTGATAGAATATAGAATAAGGATATACAAACAAGAACCAATCCCAACGAAAAGGCCGAATAAATTGGGTTGGTAAATAATACCACTCCCAGACCTCCTAATATAAGACCCGATCCTAAAAAAACTAAAAGAAAATCATGTATTGGTCCAGGCAAATCCATTATATTAAAATAAAAGATAAATAAATCGAAATCTTTTTTCATGACCTTATTGAATCGACCAGGAAAAATTCGAGACATTCTCGATTGAATTAAATTCGAATCTAATAGGTGTGAATTGATGCGGGTACTGTTATTGGATCCATTTCCTTCTTTTCTTTATTCGAAATCGCAGTTTGAAATTGAAAGTCTATAACTTTAACCAAGGGAGTTACCCGGTTTTTCTTTGAGACGAATTCAAAACTGTTCGAATTGTAAAATCGTCAATTACTGACATTGGTAAACGCCCTAAAGCAATGTGATTATAATTCAATTCGTGACGGTCGTAAGTAGCAAGTTCATATTCTTCAGTCATTGATAAACAATTTGTTGGACAATACTCAACGCAGTTCCCACAAAAAATACAAATTCCGAAATCAATACTGTAATTAAGCAATCGTTTCTTTCGAATATCCGTTTCTAATTTCCAATCAACAACCGGCAGATCGATAGGACATACACGAACACATACTTCACAAGCAATACATTTATCAAATTCAAAATGGATTCGACCGCGAAAACGCTCCGATGTGATTAATTTTTCATAAGGGTATTGAATAGTTACGGGTAACCGATTTGCTTGGGATAAGGTAATCATGAAACTTTGGCCAATGTACCTTGCAGCTCGTACGGTTTGTTGACCATAATTCATGAATCCAGTTACCATAGGGAACATATCGTGAATATCTATGAATAATTTTATTTTTTCTTTTTCTTGTTTGAGGCAAGCCGTGAATATGGTATTCTCCTTTTTCTTTACCTTTACAGTGAAAGGAGTTGGAAAGAGGTTGTTAATAATAGATTACCGAGAGAAATAGGTAAAAGAAATTTCCAGCCAAGATTTAATAGTTGGTCCATTCTTAGTCTAGGTAAAGTCCATCGTGTTGTGATAGGAATGACCAAAAACAAATAAGTTTTAGCTAATGTAATAAAGATACCAATTGTCATTCCAAAGATTCCATCCGCTTTATTTATTTCAAATAGCTCAGGAACAAATATGTACGGAATGGAAAGATCCCAGCCGCCCAAGTAAAGAACTGTTACAAATAATGAGGAAACTAATAGATTTAAATAGGAAGCAACGTAAAATAAACCAAATTTGATCCCTGAATATTCGGTTTGATAGCCTGCTACTAATTCTTCTTCTGCTTCTGGTAAATCAAAAGGCAACCGTTCGCATTCTGCTAGGGAAGAAATTAGAAAAACGATAAACCCTATAGGTTGACGCCACAAATTCCACCCCCAAAAACCATATTTTGATTGCGCTCCGACTATATCAACTGTACTTGAACTATTAGATAATCATAGTCGGTGATAACATTACTGTTCCCATCGCTATTACAAAACCGTACATGAAATTTTCACCTCATACGGCTCCTCATCCTCATGGCCACAAATAAATGTAAGGACCGGGCAAGTATTAGTTATCTTGATATGGTTATAGGATTGATAGCGTCAAAATTTATTGGAAGGTCCCCAATTATACCAATGGAATTCTGTCTGTTATAAAAAAAATCAAAAAGTATTTCTGAATTGATCTCATCCTTTAATAATTTCCATTTTTTTGTTGAGTAATAACTTAATAAATCCTTTAATAAAATACTCTTTGTAGAAATATCTATTGATATTTCGAGCCATAGTTCATAAATCATAACACAAATTTTCTTTCTATAAAGATATGAAAGAAATAATAAAAAGAATCTCTTTTGCTTCTATTGGAATTGTATTTTTTTCTATTTTTTTTGTTCCTCTTCTTCTTTCTGAGAAAAAAAGGGGCCCAAAAAGAGTAAAGGATTATTTCGTTCCTGATAGTCATTTGTTTAATTGGTGGATAGGAGCATACTCTGAATCGGAATTGTGGGGAGTACTGCCTGATCATTTCTACCAACTTTAAGCCCCAATTAGTATTCATTCTTTTTATGTTATGCAGAAGTTATCCCTTTAGTTAATTTACATAAGAGTTAATTTGCATAAGCCCTATTACTAATCCTTTGTGTGTATTTTAGTGTTCCTTACTATCCACCCATTTTTTTTTTCAATCCCCCGTTCAGTAATATATGTATTGTAATACATATAAACGATAGTGAAAACTCCATACGGTTGACTTTTGAGCCCGCTTCAAGCCAGGATGACCAATCAACCAATCTTGGGGGTAAAGGGCTTCTTCTACTTTTGTTTACTTTGACTTACCTACTGTACATCGGAAATGAGACTCAATCCGCTTTTACTGCAAATTTATAAGTTGTTTTCTTTCGCTCAATATATAACTATCTAATTTTTTTTTATTAACCTAAAGAATAAATAAATGAAGAAAAAAGTGCGGATATATATTCAATTTCTTTTTTTTCTAGAACGAAAAGAAGAATAGGGAAAATAAAAGTTTATGTTTTAGCGAATCGCACGTAGAGATATTGATAAAACACATAAAGTTAATGGTATTTCATAACTAATCGATTGAGCGGCAGCTCGCAGACCACCTAAAAAGGAATATTTATTATTTGATCCATATCCTGACATAAGAAGTCCAATAGGAGCAATACTTGAAACGCCAATCCATAAAAAAACACCAATATTGAGATCCGCTAAAACAAGGTGATAACTAAAAGGAATTACTGAATAACTTAGTAGAATTGATATGACTGCTATAGATGGTCCAATACTGAATAAACGAGTATTTCCTCGAGATGGAAGCAGACTCTCTTTGAAAAGTAGTTTTGTCCCATCTGCTAAAGCTTGAAGAATTCCCAAAGGGCTGGCGTATTCAGGTCCAATACGTTGTTGTATTCCTGCAGATATTTCTCTTTCTAACCACACAATTACTAGTACATCAATTGTGATTCCTAATACAAGAGTAAAACTAGGAGCAAACACCCATATGGTCTCATAGACCTCTTTTAAGAATTCCAATCGGGAAAAAGAATTGATATCTTGTACTTCTGTTGTAGCAATTATCATTTCAACGATCAACTTCTCCCATAATGATATCTATACTACCGAGTATCGTCATAATATCAGCCAATTTCATTCTTTTAACTAACTGAGGAAGAATTTGCAAATTGATAAAACCCGGTGGTCGAATTTTCCACCGCCAAGGAAAACTGCTTTGATCTCCTATCAGAAAAACTCCCAATTCTCCTTTAGGGGCTTCGACTCTCACATAAAGTTCTTGGTTCGGTAACTCAAAAGTAGGAGAAGGTTTTTTACTAATGAATCGATCTTCAAAATCATTCCATTCTGGATCGCTTTCTCTATCAAAGCATCGTATTTCTAAATTCTCGTAGGGCCCCCCTGGAATTCCTTCCAAAGCCTGTTGAATAATTTTCACGGATTCGGTCATTTCACTGATTCGGACTAAATAACGAGCTAATGAATCTCCTTCTTTTTGCCACTGGACTTCCCAATCAAATTCTTCGTAACACTCATAATGATCAACTTTACGAAGATCCCATTCTATTCCAGACGCTCGTAGCATTGGTCCTGATAAACCCCAATTTATTGCTTCTTCTCCACCAAAAGTGCCTACTCCTTCAACTCGTTCTAAAAAAACTGGGTTTCGCGTAATAAGTTTTTGATATTCAGCAACCCCCGTTAAAAAATAATCACAGAAATCAAAACATTTATCTATCCAGCCATGAGGTAAATCAGCCGCGATCCCTCCGATACGAAAATAATTATGCATCATTCTCATACCGGTGGCAGTTTCGAAGAGATCATATATTAATTCTCTTTCTCTGAAAATATAGAAGAAGGGGGTCTGTGCACCAATATCTGCCATAAAAGGGCCAAGCCATAACAGATGAGAGGCTATACGACTCAACTCCAACATAATTACTCTGATATAGCTGGCCCTTTTAGGTACCTGAATATTTCCTAACTCTTCTGGTCCATTTACAGTTATTGCTTCTGTGAACATAGTAGCTAAATAATCCCAACGTGTTACATAAGGCAGATACTGTATAATTGTTCGGTTTTCCGCAATTTTTTCCATCCCTCTGTGTAAATACCCCAATACTGGTTCACAGTCAATAACATCTTCACCATCTAGAGTAACGATGAGACGAAGAACACCATGCATTGATGGGTGGTGAGGTCCCATATTTACTCTCATAAGGTCTTTTCCTGTAGTTAGTATACTCATAGGTTTTTCCTTGATTCATACTTACGTGAATTGTTGAAAACGAAAAGAAAATAAGTTATCAAGAGTCAAAATCTAATAAATCAATAATTCAATTTTTTTTTTTCAAATTAACGATTTTTTGACTCCCGAATATTCAACTGACTAATTAATTCTTTATAACGTACTCCATTTTTCTTTGACAAATAAGATAGTAACCGTTGGCGTTTTTCCAGAATTTTCCGTAGACCCCTCTGAGATAAATAGTCTTTTTTGTGCAATTCTAAATGGGAAGTAAGTCTTTGTATTTTATTGGTGAAACTGAATACTTGAAATTCAACAGACCCGCTCTTTTCTTTTTTTTTTTCTTGAAAAGCGTGAAAAGTAACTGAGATGAATGAATTTTTTACCATAAACCGAAATCCCCTTTTCCCCTTCTTTTACTTTTACTTTATAATATGAAATTTACATAATATGAAATTTACTGATCAGTAATAATAATGCTAGTCATTTGAATTTGATATATACAATTGTCTTAAGGTCGTTATGAACTTCCCATAAAATCAATCAACAATCAATACAATTTTCAATTTCATTAGGGATAAAAAAGGATGGTATATTTCTTCAAAACAGAAAAAACCAGACCGAAAAAAAAAGATTCTGTTGATTCATTTATAGATCTAACTAATATGTATGTCATTAAAGTGGTATCATGTATCATAATGGAGTGTAAGACAAGGCATGTGGGCCTCTCTTTGTTTTCATATACCAGGCATGATACATGATTGATAAGAAAAACGTACTAGTAAAGAAATTCCAATCGTGGGTACATATATATTCTTATCATACTGAAACGACTGCCGTTATTGGTATTAAACCAATAACGATTCATACAAACTAAATCTTCTAATCGATAATTGGGCCAAAGAAAGAACTTTAATTTAATTAGTTTATTTTTCTTTCTAGCGAGATTCTTGCTTTTATCCAAAATGGGACCGATTTTTTTTACGTTATTATAAAATACGGAATTTCGCTGACTACCATTTCTATTCTTCCAATTGAAACAAATTAGAGTTCTCAATTCTCTACGACGGTTGGGGAATAAAATATTTTCAGGAACAAGCAAATCATAATTCTTTTTGTCTCTATTTCTAGTCATTCTTTGATGTCTTGCAATGGATTCATAAATTTTTTTTTTATTAACATCGCCCTTCTCTCGGTATCTTTTAGTAATTTGGCGCTTATTTTTCTGAATCAATGAAATACCTACGATTTGATATATAAAAAACTGTCCATCATTTTTTACAGACAGACGAAGCGGTTCGATAATCAATATTCCGCTTTTCACCAATTCTGTAAGAGTTAAATCCTTCTGAATCATCAAAATATCCAGACACATTTCTCTCCCTTGAATATAGGATATAGAAATTTCTCTTGGATTTATTAGTCGAAGCAGTAGAGAATAGATTTTGATATTATTGATTATTCTTTGATTTGAAAACTCATCCCATCGCAACTGAAAATGCAAGTAGTTTTTTAGTAAGAAATAAAGTTCTGCTTTTATGTTGCTCTTATATTGCTTTTTCTTTCTATGTTTTTTGATGTCTGATCCCGAAGAATTTTCTTCAACATTTTCTTGGTTTGAGAGAATTGATTCAAGACTTACCCGGTTTGGTACATCTGATCCAGGATTCCCTTGATTTCTGGGTTCTTTTTCTTCTTGACTTCCAGTGTCTAATTCAAGAGAGTTTTTTTGATTCGATGATATAAAAATAAAACGATCTTGTTTTTTTTTTCCAGTTATGTTTTTATTACCATTTTTATTTCCATTAAAATTGAAAAGAAGGAATTTGATTGGTATAATCCACGGTTTCATTTTATATGCATTCAAAAGTAGCACTAATTCTCGGAAGAACCAAAGTTCCAGATTTGATATAGGACAACTTAGTATTTCGTCATTCATTCCCATCCAATCAAAAAAAGTTCTTTTTTGGTTGAATGGGTTAATTTCTTCATCTGCATGAATTGTAAGATACAAAAGATCTTTCTTATTAATTTCATCAATTGTTTGATACTTATTATTCCCAATCTTAATATTTGGATTCCTGTTGGTACTAATATCAACCCAGAATTCAATATCAATCTTATTTCTAAGACAAAAATTGATAATCCTCCAATCAAAATATTTTCTATCCGAAAATTTCTCCATATCCATAATATCATTTTCTTCTAGATAATTTTTAAAAGGGTTAGGTATAAATATATCAAACAAATTTCTTTTCTTTATGTTGGAATTAGAAAAGAGTTTTTTTTTATTATTTACTTGGAATAGTGATTTATGAATATATGAGTCTTTCTTGTTTTCCTTGTTTTTATAATGAATCGATTTATATGATAAAAGAGCATATCTATAGTGTTTTTTAAAATTAGATTTTTGTTTTTGATTCTGTAACGGACCCGCTTCAAAAAAATTTAGTTTGTCATAATGAGTTAATCTATTTTTTTCATATGAAATCTTTTTGTGGAAATCTTGATTTTTGGCCATACAGTGTTGATTGGCTCTATTTCGCCATTTTTGTGGTACTAATCTAGGCCATTTTATCCGAGATAAATCGTATTGATATTTAGAATGCCCCCTTAACCAGTTTTTCCATTGATTGATTTCAAAATTCCAAAAAGGTTTATATCTTAATTCGTAATCAAATATTCCTTGTTTTTGAAAATAATCTTTTATTTCCTTCTTAAGAAAAAAGGATGCTCCGCCATATTGAAGGACAGATCCTAAATTATAAAAGCGAATAAGTTGGGTTTGTGATAATTTGTAAAATACATATGCTTGTGATTGTGAAAAAGAAAATAAATCACAAAAAATCTTTGAATTCTCATTACTAACCTTCGAAAGTGATTTTTTTATAGTCAAAATAAAGCGAATTCCATTTTGGCTGGGTTTATTAATGCTTTCCCGATTTGTTTCATTATTGTTGATGTTTTTCTCAATAATTTTTATTTTTTTTGGTGATTCAAAAAAGAGTTTTGCCTTGATTCTTGGAATATTGAGGATAGCCAGAAAAATATTTATGTACATCCTTTCAATGAAAAATTTTATAAAAAAATATGATTTACGGATTAATCGAGTATTTTTTTTTTTTAATATTTGCCAAATTCTTTTTGATGATCCTAATATTTGAGTAGGATAACTTATTTTGTTCGAACTAATATTTATTTCGTGAGTTATCAGTCCCTTTTTCTTTTCTTTTGAAATTTTTTCTATTTGATTTCTTATTATGTTTGTTCTATTAGTCAAATCTTTTATTTTTTTTTCTGGCAGTGATGAATTTGTCCACTCTATAGATCGAATTTGAACGGACGATTTGGGAATCATCTCATTACTGATTATCAAATCTTTTTTAATTTCATCAAATTCGTCTACTTCTCTCAATCCAAATAATGGATTTTGATTTGTTTTTGAAAGTTCTTTTACTCTTCCTTTTTCTTTTAGAAATAGAATTAGAATGCTTTCGATGCTCCATTTTTTTGTTTCGTTTGCGACTTTTTGAAAAAATTTTCTTCTTTCTTTTAAAACGCTTAAAAACTTTGTTTTC